GCTCCCGTCGGGATAAATCTGACCCCTTCCCCTGTTTCCGCCTACGTATATAGGATATTTTAAGAAGTGAACATCTTTCTTAGTAGCGGGATCCGGAGAAAGAATAGGAAAGGTAATTTCACTATATTTCTGACCAGGAACGGGGCCTACAACAAGAATATTTTTTTTTGTGGGACGATAGCTTTGAAAAGACAGATTACCTATCTTTTCTTTAATTTCGGGCGAAATACGATCGGGAGGTGCCAATTCAAAACCTTCGGGTAAAATAAGAACAGCCCCTACATTCAAAGCCCCTTTTTTACCATTACCGAGAACTTGTTTCACTTGCATATCATAAGGAATTCGAACAACTGCTTCAAATACAGTATCGGGAAGTACCGCTTGCGGAACCTCAATATCTACGGGCTTATTAGCTAAATGGCAATTGGCACATACAATACGGCCGGTAGCTTCTCGCGGATTTTCATATCCCTTCTGGGCAAAAATGGGATATGCATTTGAAATGGGTGCTCGAATTATTATATATATCATGAGCAATACGGAAATGGATCGAGTAATCTCTCCCCTTATCCAAGAAAAAGCATTTCTAGTTTGCATGGTCCAATCATTGATCCTGAAAATTTCTACAATAAGATTTGGTAGGTTACTGGCATAGTTCCCTAATCCACGATTTTGTTATTTACTGAAATAATTTTCCTAGATTCTAGGAAGAAAACGAGTAGAAAGATAAAAATAATAAGTAAAATTTTGAATGTTTAGCTTTTATATAAAAAAAACAAACTTTAGAATTGTCCCATTGGATCATTTTTTCAGTCATTCATTGAATGATAAATCACTACAAGCGACGGAGATACCCGATTTAAATAACGGAAAATCCAGTATTTAAAAATAGTATCTAAAATGACTGGAAAAGTGGAAACAAGACCAGATATAATTTGATCATTCTGAGTAAATCCAAAATCTTTATAGACAGAACCAATCATTAGTTCCCAACCATGAGTCGAATGGAATCCTATACATAAATCTGTTACTAAAAGAATAGAAAAAGCTTTTATTGTGTCACTTAAGTTATATATAAATTCTCGAACCCAAGAGTTAAGAATAATGAGTTGTTGATTACCCAGAATAGAATAACCACTTAGAATAAGGAAATATATTAGATTTGTCGAAAAGTGCAAAATCATATGGATACAATCTTGGTTGTGCGTCTTGATCAATTCGACGGTTTCTTTGTAGATTCCGATACGAACATTTTCTAAACGTGTTTCCGGATATTCCTTTAGCATTTCATCCAAAAGGAAGAGTTCCTCGAACTCTATGAATTTCTTTAAAATACTTTTTTCTTGAATGAGATTCAAGAAAATTTCGGATTCTTTAGTATTCCACAAATTTGTGACCCAAGATTCCAGACTTTTATTAAATGTCAAAGAGATGCACCAGGGCAAAAAGACTATAGATGTAAGACATAGAAGGGGAGTGAATGCTTTCTTTTTTGCCATTTGTCGTCTTTAATGAACTCAGCTTCATCTCATTTGTCAACTATATATGATAATAATCTTTCTATTAAGCATAAGTTCTATTACCAGTAATACAACCCGTATATATCCATTTCGAATTTTTTCATACGAAATGGATCATCTATTCTCGCTTTTTTTTTTTTTTATACAATTATTTCTAATGGTACATCCAAGAATGCGGACAAGTCCCAAGCTGTTTGTAAAATGTTGCGCGGAGTCCTATCATAATAATCATCAACAAGAGTCAAGGGAATGTCCCCTTGTTCTCTGGTGTGCATATAAAGGACACCACTACGAGGTTCTGGGTTATCGAAAAATTGGAGGGCCAGAATATCTTCCACACGGACTTTGGAAAGAATACGACGATTTTCTCCGGGAAATCCGTAACGAAAAAACCACACCATTCCATTTTTTTTATCATAAAGATTATAACCACTACCCACATTCCACAAAATTAGAAGCCACCAATGAAAACTTACAAAAAGACCTGAGATTCCATAGAAAGTCAGCGTGACCCCTTGTGGCAAAAAAGGAACTATAAATTCGTCCGAATTGAAAGAGAAAAAATTCCGACCATAATAACTGGAAGCTGAAATAACTAAAACCCCTAATGAACCTAAAAGAGTGAAAGAAGCCCAGAAGAAATTGATTGGTTTTCGGGCCCCTGGTACAGTGTAGAGCCATGCGTCTTCTGCGAAGCGACGCATAAGGTGTCTAGACCCCCAAGAAATTTGTTGTTGAACATAAACCAATAACCCAGCCATTAAAATTAAAACTAGGCCCACTACAGGAACAAAAACGTCTATCATAAAATGGGTACCTCAAATTGATATTTGTACCTGTTCTTTTTTTTTGATTGTTAGATGAATTTAATATTTTACTTAAGATTAGATATATATATTAAATTAATTAAATTCAAACCCCTTTTAAGTTAAGGCTTATATGATATTAGTATTTTCCTTTGTGTGTTTTTTATTTTTTTAAACAAATAGATTTTTTTAATAGAATATTTAATTCTTAAGTTATTATTATTTAAGTTATTTTTATTAATTATTAAAAAATGGAACTGAATAACAAATCCAAAGAAATAAATTTGAATTTATCTAAAAAATCTTATTTTTTTGAACATAAAGAAATAAAGAAGCCATTGCAATTGCCGGAAAGACTAGGCCCACTAAAGGCACAAAAACGGAAGGTAAGTTTATCATAAAATGGGTACCTCAATTTTATATTTGTACCTGTTCTTTTTTGTTAATTGTTAAATTAATATTTTTTTTTATTATATTGTAATAAAGGTAGTCTATAATCACTAGAATTAATTATTATAGACTTATACTAAGTACTAAGTATAGCTAAATCAACATATATTAATAGATAGATAATATATAATTAAATATATAATATATATTACTCGATATATTGAGTATTTGAGTATACATCAAAAGTTATAGAATATAATAAACGAAAAAATTTATAAGATTTATTAAGAATCATAAAGTACAAAATCTAAAAATTAAGAATAAATAGCTTATATCTTATTTAATTTCTTCTTCTATACTTTCCAAAAAAATGAAATTTTCTTTGTATTTTGACTCTAATTCTTATCTTTATAGGATTCCAAGAAACTAAATAACTACTCACTCGCGAAAAAAAAAAAGCATTTAAGAGTCTGCTTTATTTTTCATTTTGAGTCAAAGGAACGAAACCATGCAACTTAAATAACTCATTTAGAACCTCCTTTAAAAGATTCCGTGGTACGATTGAATCAAATAAGCCCTTTTGGAATAAAAATTCAGCCGATTGTGAACCTTCGGGCACTTCCTTATTCAATGTTTGTTCAATTACTCTTTTACCCGCAAATGCAATGTAAGCATTTGGTTCAGCAATAATGATATCCCCCAACATGCCAAAACTAGCCGTCACCCCACCAGTAGTAGGAGATGTCAGTATCGGTACATAGAATAACTTTTGATTTATTTGATAATCATATAAAGCAGAAGATATTTTAGCCATTTGCATTAAGCTCAAACTTCCTTCTTGCATACGTGCTCCTCCGGACGCACATACTAAAATTAGAGGTAAACGTTGATTGGTAGCATATTCGATCAACCGGGTTATTTTCTCACCCACTACGGATCCCATACTCCCCCCCATAAACTGAAAATCCATAATACCAATTGCTAAAGGAATACCGTTTAGTTTACCTGTGCCTGTTTGAACTGCCTCCATTAATCCTGTCCTTTTTTGATAAGAATCTAGACGATTTTTATAAGGTTCCTCTTCCGAATGAAATTCAATGGGATCCACAGAGACCATGTATTCATCCATAGGATTCCACGTACCTGGATCAATCAAAAGTTCGATTCTATCTGAACTACTCATTTTCAAATGATATCCACAGTGTTCACAAATATTCATTTTTGATTTCAAAATTTTCTTATAATTTAATCCATAACAATTTTCGCATTCAATCCACAAATGTTTATATTTTTGCGTATCGTCGAAATCATTAGAACTTTCTAAATAACTAGCATTTGGATCATTCGTGCTAGTTATTATACTAGTACTCTTGCTTTCACCACTATTGCTAACCTTACCAAAAATGTAACTATTAAAATCACTGTCATTGTATTTGACACTATCACCTAAAATGTAACTATCAATACAGATTTGAGAACGAAGATAACTCTCAATGCAACTATTAATGTTATTATTCCAATTAGATTGAATATCATACATGTAATGATCATTATTACTCTTAGAACCATTCTTCAAATAGCTAAAATTCTTAGAAATAGACAAAAAACTTTCTGGTTCATTTAGAAAAGAATGATCATTTTCAATCTCCAAAATGTTATTTTCAATAGCAAAATATATGGAATAACTCTTCCTCTTACTATCCCTAACTAAAAAAGTTTTATCAGATAGTAAATTCGGTATGTTCCTGCCATCCACTAAATAATCAAAATTGCTGGAACTAGAATTATCACTATTATGCCAACTTTGAATGTTTTTATCCATATCCGTTTAAAATAGAGCTTTTTTCCTCTATTTAGATGAAAATATATAGAAATATAAAATAATAGCTGAATAGTCATTCAATGAAACTTCATTGAGTGATTATTCATTTATTTTTTCATATATTATAACTTCTATCTATTATTTGTATTTTATTTTCATTTGTAAGATCAAAAAAAAATTTATTTTTGTGGTTATAGAAAACAGCATTCTATGATAAAGAAAAAGAAATCAAAAATTAGGTTTAGGTATGAAGAAAACAAGAGAACGGGGGGAAAAGAGTTCTAGAAATCTAGAATATATATAATAGAAGTTTTTATTATTAATATTTCATTAATTGAATTTGGTTTGTTGAGAAGGGCAAAGTTCCATAAAAGTTCCTGTAGGTTGAGCGCCTTGTTCAGGGAAATTTAGAATAAAGGTAATATTTCAATAGGTTAGATTCTTTATTGGATCATAAAAACCCACTTTCCAAAGATCTCTTCGAGATCAAAGATCAGATTCCATAAACAACGGATCGTTGGAGTAGATATAGATGAACAATATACCCGCTAGAAACGTATAAGAAGTTTGATTTTCGTACGGCTCCTATTGCGATCAAATTCAAAATTTTGTTTATGTATAAGATTATGACTATGATGTCAAATAAATCAATAAAATTAGCCAATCAATTAGACTATGGGTGGTTTCTTTTTTTCTTATTCTTTTTTTTTTTTCAAATTTCATCATCAATCCCTTTCCTATCCTATCCCCCAAACAACGAATTCTATTGGAACAGGACAAAAAATCTCGAGCCAAGCCGATTTATATTATATAATTTATATAGATAAGATATAGAATATCTTCTATTCTACTAGAAATAATGGTGGATGTTAGAATCCACGGTGCTTTTTCCCACATCGTTTAAAACGATGTTTTACCATAACATTATTTTTAGTTTAGATCTGGTATTTTATTGATTCTGAAATCGTGGATAGTTTTTTATTCAATCAATATATTATATTTATAATAATATATATAAAATTATTATTATTCACAACAACAATTAATAGATTTGAATTTAGAATAAAAAAGAAAAAAAAATCGAGTCGCTTATGAATATTCATAAGCGACTCACTTTAGATTAGAGACGAATGATAAAAAAAAAAGGGGGGGGGTAATCTTTATTAGGATATACAATATACCAATTTGGATACAAATTGGTATAGGTATACCTCATTCATGAACATGAATAAATATGATCTGGGACGGAAGGATTCGAACCTCCGAATAACGGGACCAAAACCCGTTGCCTTACCGCTTGGCCACGCCCCATTTTCGATTCGACACTAATAAATACTATTATAGGTTGTTCGTCAATTCCAAGTCTAAACTTATTTATTCTATAGAATAAATTGTTGCTAGGACTAGGATTTTGATATGCATAGATATCGAATATCGAATTAAACTGAATTTATTGATCATTACATAGATTAAGTTAAGATATTGTATAAAAGTGTGATTTCTTCTATTTTGGATTTTAGAATGAAAATATTTTGAACTGGATAATAAGTTCAAATCAAAAAAGGTTTGGGGGTCTGATCTTATTTGATTTATTTTTTTTTAGTTTTATTACTCAATTTTTTCATTTCTATTCATAAATATTTTATATCCATATTTATTTGAATTTGTTCTATTTACTATTTAAATTTTATCCATTTTAAAAATTATTTTCTATTCTATATTTATTATTATTAATTAATAAATTATTATAATATATAGATATTATATATAAAATCGAAATATAGAATAGAAAGATATAGCATAGAAATATTAATCTATATATATCATATATAATATATTCTTTACTTTATTTAATTTTAAAATATTGAATTCTTAACTTAATATACTTGTATAATCAATTTAAATTATATTAAATTAAATCATAATTAATAATATATCATATATCTAATAATAATCTAATAATAATTTAATTTCAAATAAATAATAATATACAATAAAAAAAAAAGCAAAAATACAATTCATTTTTTTTAAAGAACAACATTTTTGTTATGCTTAATATCTTTAGCTTGGTCTGTATTTGTATTGACTCTGCCCTTTATTCAAGTAGTTTTTTCTTGGCGAAATTACCTGAAGCTTACGCTTTTTTGAATCCTATTGTGGATATTATGCCAGTAATACCCCTATTCTTTTTTCTCTTAGCTTTTGTTTGGCAAGCGGCTGTAAGTTTTCGATGAGATCTTTAATTTGAAAAATGTCCTAAAACAATTCAGAATTTATTCGAAAACAAAAATACTAACATTTTAACATTTTAGAAGATCAGATAAGTCTTACAGTGTGAATCCTTGATTCCAATATTGAAATTTTTTTGTAATAGTAATTATTGGTTAATGGTTATATAAAGGTTGGACTCTTACTACAAATAAATTTCCTAATTTTTTTCTTTCCTCGAAATCACTGCATTTCTTAGAAACTTAGTCTCAAAGGAAACATAATGTGAAATAGAAGAGAATCTATTCTCTTTCTCTGTCGTTTTTTTAATTATCTTGGAGATTTTCTAATGCTTACCCTAAAACTATTTGTTTACACGATAGTGATTTTCTTTGTTTCTCTTTTCATTTTCGGATTCCTATCTAATGATCCAGGACGTAATCCAGGACGTGAAGAATAAGAAAATCTTTTTTGTTTTATATTTTTTCCTTACTTGTGCTGGATTTTTAAATATTTTTCGTTTTTCTATCTATTTTACATCTTTAACTAGTAAAAACAATTAAACAAACTAGAACCAGGGAGGAAAACAAAAAAAAAAGAAGCTCCATCAGTTCAAAAGAAAAAAATGCCAAATCACCAATCAACGGAAAAGGAAAGAGAGGGATTCGAACCCTCGGTACAAAAATTCGTACAACGGATTAGCAATCCGACGCTTTAGTCCACTCAGCCATCTCTCCCCAATTCAAAAAATTGA